TCCGGAAATTAGAAATGCCAAAATAGGAATAACACTTGATATTATTAGAAATGCCCAGAAAATATCATATTCGTGAAGCAGAAACATAGAAGCACTCCTATTAATGTGGAATATACCGAATTAGTTGATTCAAATTGGAATTCTCAATTCATCCATAACTGCATTAGTCGAAACAACAATTTTGATCAAACCACATAGTTTCGTTTGTTTACTTGTTGTGGGTCATGTATCGTCTCAAGATTCATCCAACGGAATCCCACTTACACTTACTTCGATTCTATTTAGATATGGTGTAGACATATAATGCTATTATATAAATCAAACTCTCTCCTACCTTGCCTCGGGTTTTCTATCAAAAAAAAAAGGAATTAAGGAATTTTTTTTAAAGAATATTTTAAATAATATGAATTGAAATTGAAATAATATTCAAACAATATTATTCAAATAAGATTAAATGAAATATTAAACATAAAGAATTTCAATATTCTATTAATATAATAGAGCCAAAGAGGAGGTCTGGCCCATTTTTTCTCTCTCTCTTTTTTTTTTTTTTCTTAGTGATTTAGAATATAGTCAGTAGTCAGATGTAATAGAATTTCTAGGAATTTCCATCTCGGGATTTATGGTATATTCTACGTGGCTGTGTTGGTGTATTCTTTTCATTAAGATCCGGATAGAGGATTCTTTTTTCTATTGATTTGATACGGATACGAAAACGGAATGCATCGACCGATTCGATTCTCTCTCCCTGTCCCAGATTTATACTTAATGGATTTGATTCAATCCATTGAATTGTGAGGAACCCTTACATATAAAAACTCATGGGTTCCTATACCCAAATTAGGAAACTTTGGACCTGTACTACCCCGGCCCCGGCTTTACCCCCGAGTTAGAAGTCTTGAAAGAAGCATTTCAGACCCATTTCTAGGACTAAAGCTCGTGATTTGGAATGATTCGAAATACTTATTTATTTAATGTAATAATAACACCTAGCAGGACCAACCAACGAGTTAGGTTTCATGACAACAAAAAACGTTTCTTTTGAAGCAAACCTAAAAAATGGGGCATAGTTTAATGGTAGAGTCGGCTGAATCGTAAATGATTTACAGAAGATACTTCGAATGGAATCATGCGTTGTCGAACGATTCGATAGACAAAATCTCCCCATCCCAAAACCAACTCATAGAACATAGAAATAGAAGAGGGTGCGTTGATACATTTAGGACCAATTCATTGTCTCTAAAACAATGAATTGGGATTGTTGTTCTGCCAAAAGGCGATACGTCGGGGGATTCCTAACTCATCCAAGTTCAAATGGGCCCTAATCTTTTTAGATAAAGTCTGCATTGGTAGAATTGGAATGATGAACAAATTGGATTGGGTAGATTGGAATAAAAAAAAAAATAAGTTATAAGTTTAAGTATTGTACAGAAAAATGACTACTTGCTTTGCCAAGCCGGTTATACGAAGAAAAGCCTATTGTACAATGAAACTTACCAAAGAGCTTCGTTTTTGAAACTCTGGCTTTTCTACAAATACAAGAACAAGAATAGGTTCTAGATAATGTGACTTACTATTAGATTGAATTTGGATTTGATTTGGTTGGGTCAGGTTGGAGTTTTTCTTGAGCCAGGCTCATGTTATGATTTTGACTTCATAAATTGACTTGGGTATACCAAAGCAAAGGTGTATCACTAAATCTTGGATCATGGACAAATAAAAGAGGAGAAAAAGGCCGTATGTCATTCACAGACGAAGATTAATGAAGAAGAATGGGTTTGTTTATCCGAGATTTGAAAATACCGATCCGATTGGATCCATTGGAATAAATTATTGTTTTCAAGCCCCGAGGGATCTCCGTGATCCTGTGGGAATGATTCCATTTCTATGGAACAATCAACCGGCCGGTCACACGCACTAATTAGGAAATGAATACAAAAATGTATAGGGCTATACGGACTCGAACCGTAGACCTTCTCGGTAAAACAGATCAAACTTATTATTATCGAAATGATTCGAACTGTTTCAAAGACCCAACATGCGTTTTTTTTTTTGCATTGGGCTCTTTCATTAACTGATAAAAAGATCGGCTAGTCCACCATACTTTTTCTTGACAGGAAGATAACGAGATGGCTCCATACGCTCGGATTCATTATTTGAATTCTGATCCGGGAGCAATACCAAAGTGTTTCAAAGAAGGGTTACCTTGACGTAGGTCTGCCTCCGGCCTAGATCAACCTAAGTTAAATGGAGTCTCTATCAATCCGCCCCAAGAGTCAAATATGATACTTCATACACCTTAAAGTTCATAGGACGAAAAGAGGTTATTTTGAGGTCCTTATCCTCATTATGCCTAGCATTGAAGGGACTGGGTATTCACCTTATCAATGATCAAACCAATGATGGGTTCTATTTGGTACCTGAATTGGCACCTGAATCGGACCGAACAAAATATTTGTCAGGCTATTGTTCTCTTGTTCCCTCGAATCCATGGAGTAAG